CAATTCGAATTTGACACGACATGACAAATTGCTATTCTATTTTTATTTAGAATAGGGTCTTCGCTTGCACTGGTATTTTCATCGAATTACTATTCATATATTTATTTTGATGTAAATAGCGGCAAGAAAGTTCTATGGAAAAATGGTGGTTCAATTCGATGTTATCCAACGTGAAGTTAGAATACAGGTGTAGGCTAAGTAAATCAATGGATAGTCTTGGTCCTCTTGAAAATACCAGTGCAAGCGAAGACCCTATTCTAAACGATATGGATAAAAACACCCATAGCTGGATTAATAACCACCCCTCTAGTTACAGTAATGTTGATCATTTAGTCGGTGTGGGGGATATTCAGAATTTCATTGCTGATGACACTTTTTTGGTTAGGGATAGTGATAGGGACAGTTATTCTATATATGTTGATATTGAAAATAGGGTTTTTGAGATTGACAATGATCATTCTTTTGTGAGTGAACTGGAAGGGTCTTTTTATAGTTATTGGAATTCTAGTTATTTGAATAATGGGTCTAGGAGTGACGACTCCCGCTACGATCATTATATGTATGATACTCAATATAGTTGGAATAATTCCATCAATAGTTACATTGACAGTTATCTTCGTTCTCAAATCTGTATTGATAGTTATATTTTAAGTGGTAGTAACAATTACAGCGAAAGTGACATTTATGGTTACATTTGTGGGAAAAAGGGGAACCATATTAAAAATGAGAGTTCTGGTCTAAGAACTAGCGCGAAGGGTAACGATTTAACTGGAAGAGAAAGTTCTAATGATCTCGAGGTAACTCAAAAATACAAAGATTTGTGGATTCAATGCGAAATTTGTTATGGATTAAATTATAAGAAAGTTTTGAAGTCAAGAATGAATATTTGTGAACAATGTGGATATCATTTGAAAATGAGTAGTTCAGATAGAATTGAACTTTCGATTGATCCGGGTACTTGGGATCCTATGGATGAAGACATGATATCTCTGGATCCCATTGAATTTCATTCGGAGGAGGAACCTTATAAAGATCGTATTGATTCTTATCAAAGAAAGACAGGATTAACCGAAGCCGTTCAAACAGGCACAGGCCAACTAAACGGCATTCCCGTCGCAATTGGGGTTATGGATTTTCAATTTATGGGGGGGAGTATGGGATCTGTAGTAGGTGAGAAAATCACCCGTTTGATCGAGTATGCTGCCAAGAAATTTTTACCTCTTATTCTAGTGTGTGCTTCCGGAGGAGCACGCATGCAAGAAGGAAGTTTGAGCTTGATGCAAATGGCTAAAATATCTTCCGCTTTATATGATTATCAATCAAATAAAAAGTTATTTTATGTATCAATCCTTACATCTCCCACGACTGGTGGGGTGACAGCTAGTTTTGGTATGTTGGGGGATATCATTATTGCTGAACCTAACGCCTACATTGCATTTGCGGGTAAAAGAGTAATTGAACAAACATTGAATAAGACAGTACCTGAAGGTTACCAAGCAGCCGAATTTTTATTCCATAAGGGTTTATTCGATCCAATCGTACCACGTAATCCTTTAAAGGGCGTTCTGAATGAGTTATTTCAGCTCCACACTTTCTTTCCTTTGATTCCGATAAATATAAAATATAAATAAATACTTGTTCGCCAGTAATAAAATAATTTAATTAATTTAATTAACTAATTTTTAATTAACCTAAACTAAGGCTCTACTTGATTTATGATTCAAAGGAAAAATTCGAAGAATGGATTTTTTTGGTGAGATAAGAATAAATGGTAGAAAGAATCGTGTAGATAATTTTTTACCTTTTTATCGAAATTTCTGATTACTAATTAGGAAACCTATATCAACAAGATAAAAAGCGAATTCTTTCTTCCGCGAAATAAAATAGGGCAAAGTAAATAATAAATAAAACTAAAACGAATTTCATTTTTTTTCTTACCTATGTATACTTTTTTACCTATGTATCGAAAATATAGAGTCTTGCATATTTCTATATATCTCCCGATAATTCCCTTTTTACTAAAATTTCCTATTTCTGGATTGGATTATAACCAATTTTTTGGTAATTTATAAGCAGAAATTTATAAGCAGAAGAAACTCTTTATTTATATTTATTTCTTTTTTTTTTATTATTATTATTAAAATTATTAAATATTAAATATTAAAGTAAAATTATGTAAAATTAGAAAATTAAAGTTATAAGACAATAAAAGATAATAATAATAAAAGAAGAAAAGAATAAGTAAGAAAGAAGTGGATTATGATACATATATTTCATGTAGAAAAACGAAAAAAAAATCCATTTAGTTAGTCCTACGCTCCTTGCACTTTATTATATATACTCAGTTAGATATACTTAGTATAATTAGAATCGAATTATAATGATTAGAAGATATATTTCTAACAATAGAATATAACAATAACAGGTAAAAAGATTAATATAACAATAAATGACAGGTACAAATATTAAATCGAGGTACCCATTTTATGATAATTCTTAACAACTTACCCTCTATTTTTGTGCCTTTAGTGGGCTTAGTCTTTCCGGCAATTGCAATGGCTTCTTTATCTCTTCATGTTCAAAAAAACAAGATTATTTAGATTCGATGGAGGTGTAATTTCATCTATTTTTTTCTCAAGACTTAGACTTGGATCATAACACGGATATCCATTTAGTATAATATGGTATAATACGCGTCTTCCTTCAAACATAAATGAAAGGGCTCCTATCATTTTAGATCTAACGAATTCGAATTTGATGAATTCCTCCTAAAGATTCACATCAGAATAATGCGAGTTGATGAAAGTTACTTTGGAAACAAAACAAAAAAAGTCAAGTCAAATTCATTTGGGCTAGTCTCCCACTTCCAATAAAATGAAACTGGATCTAGTATGAGTTGGCGATCAGAACGTATATGGATAGAACTTATAGCGGGGTCTCGAAAAACAAGTAATTTCTGCTGGGCCTTTATACTTTTTTTAGGTTCATTGGGGTTTTTATTGGTTGGAATTTCCAGTTATCTTGGCATAAATTTGATATCTTTATTTCCGTCTCAGCAAATAATTTTTTTTCCACAAGGGATCGTGATGTCTTTCTATGGGATTGCCGGTCTATTTATTAGCTCTTATTTGTGGTGCACAATTGCGTGGAATGTAGGTAGTGGTTATGATCGATTCGATAGAAAAGAAGGAATAGTGTGTATTTTTCGTTGGGGATTTCCTGGAAAAAATCGTCGTATCTTACTCCGATTTCTTATGAAAGATATTCAGTCTATCAGAATAGAAGTTAAAGAGGGGATTTATGCTCGGCGTATCCTTTATATGGAAATGAAAGGTCAGGGGGCCGTTCCTTTGACTCGTACTGATGAGAATTTGACTCCACGCGAAATTGAGAAAAAAGCAGCCGAATTGGCCTATTTCTTGCGTGTACCAATTGAAGTATTTTGAAATGAGCTGAACTGAAGAATGAACATTTTATCAGTAGAAGGGAAAAATCCAATAGTTTTCTTTTTAGCATAACTTAACTGAAATTACAATACTGATGAACCGAAGAAGATGCATATTTTCTATACGGAACAATTCGAAAACGAAACCTTTTTGTCCGCAAATTTTTTTATACGTATGGAAATTCACTAAATTAACAAAACGAGTAACAAATCGAAATAATAGACTCATCTCCTAGATCAAAACAAAGCTATTTGGAATAAGATAAAGAATAAAGAAATTATCTTTTTTTTTTTCAAGATTTGGAATTCATACGTTAGGTATGGATAGATCATATCTTGTAAATTTTCTGCCCTTTCTTTTGTCAATCGACCTTTCTTTTTATACTTTTTTAATGAGCAAAGGATTGGACCACTTATAATGAGAACTTTTCTGTCTTATTTTCCTTTTGCCACCCATTTTCGATCATCACATCACAATATTCTTCAGAAACCTCTCTCAATTATTCCTATGGATTGGGGGCAGTCGAACCATTTTTTTTTTTTAATTTTTCTTTTTACTATATTTTGATAGAAGGGAATTCTTTCATCTCGAAATCCTACTTTGAAGTAAGTAGCTCTTTCGGGTATTTATCGAAAAGAGGGAATTGCTTTGAAGTTGAGCAATTAAGATATCAGGAAACAATATTTTTTTCTTCGTTCGTGTACTCTTTCTTAGGCTATTTTTGTATTCTTTCTAAATTCAAGGACTAACCACTGACTCACAAATAAAAAACAAGGAATAAATTCCTAAATTCGAAGCCTTGTAATAGAACTTATGTTTGATAGAAATATTAGATCGTATAGAGTCAACGAACGAGGCGGGTTCATTCAAAATTCACAGACGAAAAAATGAAAACAAAAGAATTAATTCCCCTTCTATATCTTACATCTATAGTATTTTTGCCTTGGTGGATCTCTTTTTCATTTAATAAAAGTCTGGAATCTTGGGTTATTACTTGGTGTAATACTAGTAAATCTGAAACTTTATTAAATGATATTCAAGAAAAGAGTATTCTAGAAAAATTCCTAGAATTAGAGGAACTCCTCCTGTTAGACGAAATGATAAAGCAATACCCGGAAACACGTATACAAAAGTTTCGTATTGGAATTCACAAAGAAACGATCCAATTGATCAAGATGCACAATGAGGATCGTATCCATACGATTTTGCACTTCTCGACAAATATAATCTGTTTTGTTATTCTAAGCGGTTATTCTATTCTAGGTAATCAAGAACTTATTATTCTTAATTCGTGGGTTCAAGAATTCCTATATAACTTAAGCGATACAATCAAAGCTTTTTCTATTCTTTTATTAACCGATTTATGTATAGGATTCCATTCACCCCACGGTTGGGAACTAATGATTGGCTCTGTCTACAAAGATTTTGGATTTGCTCATAACGATCAAATTATATCTGGCCTTGTTTCCACCTTTCCAGTCATTATTGATACAATTTTGAAATATTGGATCTTCCGTTATTTAAATCGTGTATCTCCATCACTTGTAGTGATTT